TGCAGGTATAGGTGAGAGGCTTGACAGTATTCATAAGTCTATTCTAAATCCGCCCATTGTAAGTGATAGTAGTGACAGTGATAGTGATCTTGAGTCTCCAATCGATATAGATACGGCCATTGTAAGTGATAGTAGTGACAGTGATCTTSAGTCTCCAATCGATATAGATACGTCCGATAGTAGTGACAGTGATAGTGATCTTCAGTCTCCAATCGATATAGATACGGCCATTGTAAGTGATAGTAGTGACAGTGATCTTSAGTCTCCAATCGATATAGATACGTCCGATAGTAGTGACAGTGATAGTGATCTTCAGTCTCCAATCGATATAGATACGGCCATTGTAAGTGATAGTAGTGACAGTGATCTTGAGTCTCCAATCGATWTAGATRCGTCCGATAGTAGTGACAGTGATAGTGATCTTSAGTCTCCAATCGATATAGATACGGCCATTGTAAGTGATAGTAGTGACAGTGATCTTGAGTCTCCAATCGATATAGATACGTCCGATAGTAGTGACAGTGATAGTGATCTTCAGTCTCCAATCGATATAGATACGTCCGATAGTAGTGACAGTGATAGTGATCTTCAGTCTCCAATCGATATAGATACGTCCGATAGTAGTGACAGTGATCTTGAGTCTCCAATCGATATAGATACGTCCGATAGTAGTGACAGTGATAGTGATCTTCAGTCTCCAATCGATATAGATACGTCCGATAGTAGTGACAGTGATAGTGATCTTCAGTCTCCAATCGATATAGATACGGCCATTGTAAGTGATAGTAGTGACAGTGATCTTGAGTCTCCAATCGATTTAGATGCGGCCATGGCAAGTATAGATGAGAGGCTTGAGCGTTATCGTGAGTCTACGGGTACGTACCTTTTAAGTGATGGTGATTTTAAGGATGAAATTAAAAGGGATATGGAAGCGGTCATTGCAGGTATAGGTGAGAGGCTTGACAGTATTCATAAGTCTATTCTAAATCCGCCCATTGTAAGTGATAGTAGTGACAGTGATAGTGATAGTGATCTTGAGTCTGATAGCGAAGGGTCTAATGATCCCGATCCCCAGGGAACTAAAAAATTCAAGCATTTGTGGGTTCTCTGCGAAAATGAAACTTGTGAAAGCTTAAATTATAAGAGTCTTTTGAAAGAAAGACTAAATATTTGTGAATTTTGTGGATATCATTTGAAAATGAGTAGTTCAGATAGAATCGAACTTTCGATCGATCCCGATACTTGGCATCCTATGGATGAAAACCTGTTCTCTCTGGATCCCATTGAATGGCACTCGAAAAAGCATCCTTATAAAGATCGTATTGCTTCTGATCAAAGAGAGACAGGGTTAACTGAGGCTGTTCAAACAGGCAGAGGTAAACTAAATGGTATTCCCGTAGCAATTGCGGTTATGGATTTTCGGTTTGTTGGGGGTAGTATGGGATCCGTAGTCGGGGAGAAAATCACCCGTTTGATTGAGTACGCTACCGATAGATTGCTACCTCTTATTATAGTGTGCGCTTCCGGGGGGGCACGCATGCAAGAAGGAAGTTTCAGCTTGATGCAAATGGCTAAAATATCGTCTGCTTTATATGAGTATCAATCAAATAAAAAGTTATTTTATGTATCAATCCTTGCATCTCCTACTACTGGTGGGATACTAGCTAGTTTTGGTATGTTGGGAGATATCATTATTGCTGAACCCAATGCCTATATTGCATTTGCGGGTAAAAGAGTAATTGAACAAACATTGAATATAATAGTACCTGAAGGTTCCCAAGAGACTGAAAATTTATTCGAGAAGGGCTTATTTGACCTAATCGTACCACGTAAACCTTTAAAAAGCGTTCTGAGTGAGTTACTTAAGTTCCACGCTTTCTTTCCTTGGAATGAAAAACGCGCTTTGTTGCTTCCTTTGAATGCAACTTCAATCGAGTAGAGCACACAAAATTAAATTAGTTTATTTGTAGCAAACAAGTAGTTAGTTTATCAGAATCAAAGTAAATAAGAATGGAGTTTTCTTTGATGACCTTAAATCTAATTGTAGAAAGAATAAAAAGTTGCGGATAACTCTTTTTTTACCTAGAATCCCGATTACTAATTAAGAAGTCTCTATCAACAAGATAAAAGAGTGAATTCTCCCTTTCGTGAAATTAGGCAAATAAAATGAATTTCGTCTTATGTCTTATGTATATAATCAAATAGAGAAAAGATAGATATATAGTTTTTGATCTTTCTCTATCTCCCGAAAATCCCATTTTCACTAAAAATTCCTGTTGGGTCGCATTCTAACGAATCTTTCGATAATCTGTAAGAAACTCTTTCTTTATTAAAAATTCGAAGACAAGAACAAAAGACAAAGAAATGAAGAAAAATAATAAAGTGAATTATCATACATATCTTTCATGTAGAAAGATGAATAAGTCCACTTATTTAGTTCTATATTCCTTGGACTTATTCTATATACTCATTTAGATATATAGAAACTTATTTCTATACT